GGTCACTATACTATCTAGTATGCGGGTCAAATATTATATGTAGATAAATAGATTTTATATAGCGAAGTCTAGTTAGATAAGTCCATACAGTAAACTTATAGCGGCGAGTGGCTTATTCTTAACTAGCAAGTCTAGGATAAACGGCAAGGCTGTTTCAAAACTAACTTTCGTGAATTGTTTTTCTTGTATTGACTGGATCCCCATCAGAACGAACTTAACTTGATTGATCCATGTCCACCGCCTAATTCCCCATAGATTCCAGATATTTTTTGAATCATATGTGGACTAGATTCTACTGGTCCCCGAACTCAATTCTTAGAGAAAAAGGAATTTTCAATAACTTCTTGAATCCCCATTCCCAGATTTCTTGTTTATTCATTTCCTAGCTTAATGGGAAAGAGCGCTAGGGATATCTCATCTTACCCATGAGAGCGTAAAAAATGCAATTTCACCCGCCCCTTAACTCTTTCTTTTCGGACGGACCAATCACTCCCTCAAAGAAGCCTATCTTTCTTTTTGTATTCGTGCAATTTTTGTCTTTATTTTAGTAGAAAATTCATAGAAGCTAGATTTCTATAGACAAATAAAATGGCGAATCGAATGAATGAAACATAAATAGGAATGACGAATCCAAAATGAATAGGAAATCTAAAAAACTGAAGGAGAATTCGGATCTCTTCATACCTATTATATTGTATATTGACAATTTCCAAAAATCGTTCATATACTAAGTATCCATATACGAAGTATCCATATACGAAGTATCATAGCGGTTGAGCATGCCCCCATCGTCTAGTGGTTCAGGACATCTCTCTTTCAAGGAGGCAACGGGGATTCGACTTCCCCTGGGGGTAGGGTACTACGAAAAGAAGTTGGTCGGGGATTACCAATATACCTAAAATTGATTCTTCCTGGGTCGATGCCCGAGCGGTTAATGGGGACGGACTGTAAATTCGTTGGCAATATGTCTACGCTGGTTCAAATCCAGCTCGACCCAACAATTCACCAATCTACCATCTCATGTTAGAACCCCCTTCTTCTTCAGAAATACCTGATAGGGGGAATAAAAAAGAATCACATTTTCTGATAGATCCCTTAGTTCCCTGGGATTGTAGTTCAATTGGTCAGAGCACCGCCCTGTCAAGGCGGAAGCTGCGGGTTCGAGCCCCGTCAGTCCCGACGAATCGAATAAGTACACCAATCCGCCGCTCCTCTTTCTCGGAACGTGGGGCCTTGGGACAACATGTCATTCCCAAGGGGATTCGGTTCGGAGTTCTCGTCACTTCAACGAGGACTGATTGATTGGAGAAAGACAAATGTAGGTTAGTCCAATGATTGGTTGGTAGCATTATTCTTAGAGTAAGTATTCCAAGAGATACTGAGTCTTCTTTTTGGATTGATCCCCATTCATGTAAGGAAACAAAGTCCGATCTCTTTCTCGGGCGCATCTCCACAGATGGAATTCGTTTCTTGTATAATACAAACTGAATTTAACAAAATCTCCCCTTCTGGCTCTTTTTTGTTTGTGTAAGCCTAATTACTAAATAGGAAGGTTACAAATCAATTGGATTCAAATTGGACACTGAGCTTTTGATAATGGAATTGAATCCTTTTTCCTTACTAGTTTTTCTATTTTTTCAGGGTCCTGTCGAAGAAAGAACAAACCCTACACTAAAATGAAAATAACGAAAATAGTGAATTTACTGAAATATTCCATCTTTTTCCCGAGACTCAGCTTTATCCCATTTCATTGTCTTCCAAAGAAAATGAGATCATTAAAAAACGGCGTTTAGAGCTTATCTTTTTCCGCTTTGCTTGTCTTGTTGTTTGTAACTAATGGAAAGGGATGGGTGGTGAGATGATACGCTATTTGATGATTGTACAAGGGAGACCTAAGATAGGTTATAGAAACTAAACAAGAGAAAAGAATGCTACATAATGCTAACTAAAGGAATTTTTGATTGGGTCGGGAATCTTATTTTGGATTCGGTATGAATAAAAGATCTCCCTAGGTTATACTATTCAATTTTCGACGACGAATGGATTTGATCGCTTAGATAGTCTTATTCAGGCTATTGATCCGAGTCAATCTCGTCGAGAGGTTATTCATTCAGTGAAGTTACGTGTGCAAGATTGATTTTCTCTAGGGGATTAAATCCCGAGTTATTGTGAAAGAAAAAGGGATGAGATTATGGAAGTCAATATTCTGGCATTTATTGCTACTGCACTCTTCATTTTAGTTCCTACTGCTTTTCTACTTATTATTTATGTAAAAACAGTTAGTCAAAATAATTAATTATTTTGAATGAAACTTGATCTTATCAACTATTGATAAGATCAAATGAAAGGAATTCTCATTTTTCGTATTCTAATGAATAAATGAAATGGACGGGCTCGAATCGGCAGTCTTCTCTGAGATCTGAGAGTAGGGTAAGAAAGATTCATTGAGTTCTTTCTTACCGGACTGTATCTTAGTGGTTCTAATAAAGCTAGAGGTTTC